GATGAAGACATGGTCTCTTTGGATCCCATTGAATTTCATTCGGAGGAGGAACCTTATAAAGATCGTATTGATTCTTATCAAAGAAAGACAGGATTAACTGAGGCTATTCAAACAGGCACAGGTAAATTAAACGGTATTCCCGTAGCAATTGGGGTTATGGATTTTCAGTTTATGGGGGGTAGTATGGGATCCGTAGTAGGCGAGAAAATCACCCGTTTGATCGAGTATGCTACCAATCAATTTTTACCTCTTATTTTAGTGTGTGCTTCTGGAGGAGCACGCATGCAAGAAGGAAGTTTGAGCTTGATGCAAATGGCCAAAATATCTTCCGCTTTATATGATTATCAATCAAATAAAAAATTATTCTATGTAGCAATCCTTACATCTCCTACTACTGGTGGGGTGACAGCTAGTTTTGGTATGTTGGGGGATATCATTATTGCCGAACCCAATGCCTACATCGCATTTGCGGGTAAAAGAGTAATTGAACAAACATTGAATAAGACAGTCCCTGAGGGTTCACAGGCGGCTGAATATTTATTCCATAAGGGCTTATTCGATCTAATCGTACCACGTAATCCTTTAAAAGGTGTTTTGAGTGAGTTATTTCAGCTCCACGCTTTCGTTCCCTCGAATCAAAATTCAATCAAGTAAAGCCTTACTTAAAACTTCAAAAATTCATTATTTTATGTGTGACGAACAAGTAGTTATTTAGTTTATAGGAATCAAAGTCAAAATTCGAAGAATGGATTTTTCTTTGGTAACATAAGAGAAAATTGTAGAAAGAATCATGCGGAGAAATTTTTTTTACCGATATTCCTGATTAGTAATTAGGAAACCCCTATCAAACAAAATAAAAGAGCGAATTATTTCTTCCGCAAAATTTGGCAAGGGGAATAAAATGAATTTAATGCTCCCCTTCTTACATTACATGTCTATATATAATTCAACTATAGCAAATAGCGGCATAGAGTCTTGCATCTTTCTACATCTCTAGAGGATCTCTAGTTTTACTAAGAATCCCTGTTGTTGGATCGGATTATAACGAACTTTTTGGGAATTTGTAAGAAAATCTTTATTAAATTTTAATAAACAAAAATTATAAGACAAGATAATAAATAAAATAATACAAAAGTCTATTATGATACATATATTTCAGGTCGAAAGATGAGTAAATTTAATTCGACATTCCTCATTCCTTTTCTATATATACTCACGTAGATATTACTTAGTATAATTATATATGAATTAGTATAATTATAAGATACCTTTTATAACAATCAATAAATAACAGGTAAAAATATTAATATAACAATTAATATAACAATAAATAACAGGTACAAATATTAAGTCGAGGTATCCATTCTATGACAACTCTCACCACCTTACCCTCTATTTTTGTGCCTTTAGTGGGCCTAGTATTTCCGGCAATTGCAATGGCTTCTTTATCTCTTCATGTTCAAAAAAACAAGATTTTTTAAATATGCTAGTGCCGTCTATTTTTTTTTTCAAAACTTAGACTTTGACGATAACACAGCTATCTATTTAGTAGACTAGAGTCTAACATGTGGCTTACTCCAAACATAAGCGATTATACATGCGTAAACATGATATCTGAGGAAATGAATTATACGTATTTGAAAATCGAAAATATATAAAAGATCAGGCGACGAATGTTTGAGATGTAAAGTCAATATATCTATATGGATGTAGGTATCTATAGGGAATCATATAAAGGTGATGTTATTATTTTAGATCTAAGTAATTCGATGAATTACTCCTAAAGTAAAGGTTCACATCAAAATAGTGCTAGTTGATTAGAGTTACTTCGGAAACAAAAAAAGTAAAATAGATTTTTGTTATTCTATCAATTCCAATAAAATGCAACGAGATCTAGTATGAGTTGGCGATCAGAACGTATATGGATAGAATTTATAAGAGGATCTCGAAAAATCAGCAATTTCTGCTGGGCCTTTATCCTTTTTTTAGGTTCATTAGGTTTTTTTTTGGTTGGAACTTCCAGTTATCTTGGTAGGGATTTGATATCTTTATTTCCGTCTCAGCAAATAATTTTTTTTCCACAGGGGATCGTGATGTCTTTCTATGGGATCGCAGGTCTCTTTATTAGCTCCTATTTGTGGTGCACAATTTTGTGGAGTGTAGGTAGCGGTTATGATCGATTCGATAGAAAAGAAGGAATAGTGTGTATTTTTCGTTGGGGGTTTCCTGGAAAAAATCGTCGAATCTTCCTCCGATTCCTTATGAAAGAGATTCAGTCCATCAGAATAGAAGTTAAAGAGGGTATTTATGCACGTCGTGTCCTTTATATGGAAATCAGAGGCCAAGGGTCCATTCCCTTGACTCGTACCGATCAGAATCTGACCCCACGAGAAATTGAGCAAAAGGCTGCCGAATTGGCCTATTTCTTGCGTGTACCAATTGAAGTTTTTTGAAAAATAAAGTTCAGAATGAATGCTTTCTTAGTTCGTAGCAAGAGGGATAAAACTCAAATTAAAGAATAGTCTTTTTTATAGACCATAGTAATAGTATAACTTAACTGGAATTGCTTCAGAATGCTCATTTGAGCCAAAGCAGACGTATACGGAACAGCCAGAAAACTGTCTTTGTCCGAAATTTTGATGCGTATGTAAATCAACTCCACAGTAACAAAAGTGGATTCTTTTTATTTTCTTTCTGTATTATTTCGAAATTCAAGGATTAACTAATGAATCACAAATCAAAAACTAAAAAACAGGGAATGGATTCATAATAGTATCCATATGACTTGTAATAGAACTTATGTTTGATATAAATATTAGTAGTGTATAGAGTTAACGAATGAAGTGAGTTCATTAAAAAATCAAAGACGAAAAAATGGCAAAAAAGAAAGCATTCATTCCCCTTCTATATCTTGCATCTATAGTATTTTTGCCCTGGTGGATCTCTCTTTCATTTAAAAAAAGCCTAGAATCTTGGGTTACTAATTGGTGGAATACTGGTCAATCCGAAATTTTTTTGAATGATATTCAAGAAAAGAGTATTATAAAAAAAGTTATAGAATTAGAGGAACTCTTTCTCTTGGACGAAATGCTAAAGGAATACCCAGAAACACATCTACAAAAGCTTCGTATCGGAATCTACAAAGAAACGATCCAATTGATCAAGATGCACAATGAGGATCGTATCCATACGATTTTGCACTTCTCGACAAATATAATCTGTTTCGTTATTCTAAGTGGTTATTCTATTCTTGGTAATGAAGAACTTGTTATTCTTAACTCTTGGGTTCAAGAGTTCCTATATAACTTAAGCGACACAATAAAAGCTTTTTCTATTCTTTTATTAACTGATTTATGTATAGGATTCCATTCGCCCCATGGTTGGGAACTAATGATTGGTTCTGTCTACAAAGATTTTGGATTTTCTCATAACGATCAAATTATATCCGGTCTTGTTTCCACTTTTCCAGTCATTCTTGACACAATTTTTAAATATTTGATCTTCCGTTATTTAAATCGTGTATCTCCGTCACTTGTAGTGATTTATCATTCAATGAATGACTGAAAAATCGAATGTTTGTTACTTTGTACATAAGTAAAACATTCAAAATTGTACTTATTCCTTCTACCCATGCAGAAGGATGCCTCCTATATTCGAGTAACATTATTTCAGTAAATAGCAGAATCATGGATAGGGAACTATACTAGGGACCTACCTAATTTTATTGTAGAAATTTTTGGGCTCAATGATTGGACCATGCAAACTAGAAATACCTTTTCTTCGATAAAGGAAGAGATTACTCGATCTATTTCCGTATCACTCATGATATATATAATAACTTGGGCACCCGTTTCAAATGCATATCCCATTTTTGCACAGCAGGGTTATGAAAATCCACGAGAAGCAACCGGCCGTATTGTCTGTGCCAACTGCCATTTAGCTAATAAGCCCGTGGATATCGAGGTTCCACAAGCGGTACTTCCTGATACTGTATTTGAAGCAGTTGTTCGAATTCCTTATGATATGCAACTGAAACAAGTTCTTGCGAATGGTAAAAAGGGCGGTTTGAATGTGGGGGCTGTTCTTATTTTACCCGAAGGGTTTGAATTAGCCCCCCTCGATCGTATTTCTCCCGAGATTAAAGAAAAGATGGGCAATCTGTCTTTTCAGAGCTATCGTCCCACTAAAAAAAATATTCTTGTGATAGGGCCTGTTCCTGGTCAGAAATATAGTGAAATCACCTTTCCTATTCTTTCCCCGGACCCTGCGACTAAGAAAGATGTTCACTTCTTAAAATATCCCATATACGTAGGCGGGAACAGGGGAAGGGGTCAGATTTATCCCGACGGGAGTAAGAGTAATAATAATGTTTATAATGCTACAGCAGCAGGTATAGTAAGCAAAATAATACGAAAAGAAAAAGGAGGATATGAAATAACCATAGTGGATGCAGCGGATGGGCGTCAAGTGGTTGATATTATCCCTCCAGGACCAGAACTTCTTGTTTCAGAGGGCGAATCTATCAAACTTGATCAACCATTAACGAGTAATCCTAATGTGGGAGGGTTTGGTCAGGGAGATGCGGAAATAGTCCTTCAAGATCCATTACGTGTCCAAGGCCTTTTGTTCTTTTTTGCATCTGTTATTTTGGCACAAATCTTTTTAGTTCTTAAAAAGAAACAGTTTGAGAAGGTTCAATTGTCCGAAATGAATTTCTAAATCTGCGGATTTATCAACATCAAGTTCGTCAAAGATCCCTATTCTTGGTTTCAATTTTTCCCGGTTTATCAGAACCTTTTTTTCGATTTATTACATAAGTAGTGAACAAATTCAATGAATTTATCAATTTTATTTTATATTAAAATAACTAGAGAAAATTCTATATTCTATATTAAAGGGTTTGTGATATCTGATCGATAGAAATATATTATTGTTATATTGTGATTGTGTCATCCAGAAAGAGGGAATCGAGTGATTCTCTCTTTCTTTTTTTTTTCGCT